AACACAATTTTATATTTAAACCCGGGAATCGTTCATGAATTCAAATTCACAGTCAACAGTTAATGGTTCAAATTTATCCTGAATTTTTGTTTTGTGACTGAAAATCCACAATAGGTTTTTCAATATAAAGGGGGGGAGGGGGTGTTTTTAAATAGTGTGTTTGTTTTAAGATACTATACAATCAATCGAAGAAATGTATCCAATCCAAAGAGAAAAGTATGGAATATTTTCATATATTTTTTTGTATCGTTTTGGCGACATGGCCGAGCGGTAAGGCGGGGGACTGCAAATCCTTTTTCCCCAGTTCAAATCTGGGTGTCGCCTGATCAACAAAAAAATCGGAATACCTTATTATGTTTTGCTGAGATAAATTGACAAATTTTTTTCCAGCAGAAGTAAGCGGGGGAGAGGACTCTTGATACTTGCTTGATTCTATAAGCATCTGGCGGTTCTGTTCTCTAAAATGAAAATGCTGTAAATCCTTGCGTCTAGGCTTCAGTTCAAGGAAAGATTATATTAGTGAATATTGAATGAAAAAGAATCGTTAAATCTTAATATGACAGCTCTTCTATTATTAATGTAGTGTTTATTAATTAGGTCTTGAATTAATTTGGATAGACGAACGAGGAATTTATTTGATTATTAATTTATTAGTTGCGTACGTAAAGGCCGAAAGATACTTTGTTCGTATATAGACTCATGAAATTCTCTCTGTGCTCCTGCATTCAATTTAATATTGATTGGCTTTAATGTAATAGACTATCTTCCGATTGTTTCACAGAGACAAACAGGAGACGTAACGTAAGGATTAGATAAAATGAGAAATAGGGTATGCGATAGATAGTGATCTATCTTGACTCTATATTTTTATACTTTTTACTTAATGAAATGAAAGTCAACAAAAGAAAGACTAGGTCTTATTATTTCTACATGTTAGTAACATTCCCTTGAAACTTCCAGGGGTGTATCTACGTATTTTGCTTGCGCTTAGTGTTTTCCGATTCTACTAGAAATCATATAGGAACCTGTTAGAATTTATAATTGTGAGTTTATTGGATTGTTTCATCAACGGTATTGGGTCAGAATTCCCTTTTGACTCTGCGCCAGGGATTCCACTATTATTAATGAACATAATAATGATTAGTGAACATTAATGGAATAATTCCTTCATATTTATAGAGATAGGGGATATAATTCACATGGATATAGTAAGTCTCGCTTGGGCTGCTTTAATGGTAGTCTTTACATTTTCTCTTTCACTCGTAGTATGGGGTAGAAGTGGACTCTAGAAGTACTACTAATTGAGTTTGATTCCTCAAACTCAACCCATATCAATTGTTTTATAGATCGTTCTGCAAAGTCCTTTTTTTTACTGTTAAAATAGAAAAGAAAATAATTATGTTATTAAGTGGATACAGACTTCCTATGGGAAACAACATAGACATAGTGGTTGTCCAACAATATACTACACATAATAAAATATTGCCTTGGGCAAGTCACATATTGCGCGTTCCCGCTTTTTTTTATTCTTTTAGAAATCTTATTTATGTTATGCTTGCTTTATTGAACTCATTTCATATCATGGTTCAAACGTTAAAAATTAGCGGGCTTTACTAATCCTTTTCGAAATCCAAAGAGGTTCCCATGGAAATGAACCACTGGATCATCTGTCAACTGATCAATCAATTACTTCTTCAGAATACTAAAAAAAGATTATTTTATTTTCTTTTTATTAATTATTAATATAGGCCTATACTCTTTTTTCCTTCGTCAATTTGATTCTTTCAATGGATATCGGGATTCATATTGAATAGAATCAGAAATTCTAGGAATTAGAATTGTAAGAGTAAGAATTGCCCTTCGATTTTTTCAGATTGATGATTGGAATCAACACAAATTAAATAGATGAAGCAAAGAAATAGAATTGTTACATTATGTAAATACATTACATATATGTAATTGATATCTATGAAGATACATATTGCAGATTGATCTATATTAAACCTCTATCTTTATACAGTACGACTTTATATACTACACTACAATAACAATAATAAGTATGGTAGAAAGATTCATATATTTCTTTCTACCATACTATCGAATCTCATAAAATACTGATGATTCTAGTCCGCTTATTTCATTTAAGACACGAAATCTTAATACTTTTCATTTTCTTTTTTCTTTTCAATCATTGATAAGAACTAAACAGTCAAGTTTAATTCAAATTAATCATTTTGGCTGACTGTTTTTACATATATTATAAGTAAAAAAGCAGTAGGAACTAGAATGAACAGTGCAGTAGCAATAAATGCGAGAATATTTACTTCCATAATCTCATCGTTTCATTTTTAATTAATTCGCAATAACTCGGGATTTAATCCCATAGAGCTGATAAATCTTTCGCCTGTAAATTCAATATTCAATATTCAATGGGATGAATTACATCTCGACGATATCGAATCGGAGCAATATCATGAATAACAATATCTGAGCTATCAAATTGATTCATCGTCGAGAATTAAATAGTATAACATAGGAAGATCTTTTATCCATACCGAATTCAAATTTTGATTCCTGATCCGATAAATAATTCCTTTACTTTCTTTATCATTCTTTTCCATTCTTTCTTTTCTATAACCTACGTACCTCCTTGTGGAATCATCTGATGAAATATCATATGACCGCCTTTACACTTACTTACATTGGTTATAAAAAACCCCAATAAAATAACCAATAGAAGCGAAATGTAAAAAGGAAGAAGTTTAGTTCTAAACCCCCTTTTTATGATCTAATCTTCTTGGAAAACAAAGAAGTAGTATAAATAAGGAGAGTCCGGGTATAAAAAAATCGAGTATTCCATCAAATTCATTAAAAAGTTTGTTCTTTCTTCGGCAAGACCCTTAAACTTAAAAAAGATTATTCATTCCCTCACAAAGAGAGATAGGATCTTCTTTGAGCTTTATTTTATTAATATCCCATTTCCTTGGATTAATTTTGGGATACATATATCAAAAATTCAGTGTGAAATTTGAATGAGATAAATTGGTTCAAATTCACATTAATAATTGAAATTCTTAATTGAGGTTGCACAAAATCGGAGCCCTAAAGGGATATACTTTTAATCTTAAAAGTATTATATCAAGGTTACTATGTTAAGTTAATCTTTTTTGTATCGTACAAATTCCATTTCTGTATAGCCCCCCTGTAAACATATAGTACTCTATTACGCAGATCGGGAATAATCGAAAAAGCCAGACTCCGTACGGTATTTGTTGGAATCCTGAATATAATTTTACCAATCATTGTACTAATCTACAGTTGAATAAATGGTAATTCCCATATTTATTTGATGAGAAATGTGAAACTAATAAATAAATAAAATAGGAGGGTATCCTCTTGTGAATGAAATTCTGCTATTTCTTTTGTTCTCCTTTTCACAGCAAACGCAGAGATGAATTGATGTATTTTTTTTATTGGATTTGGATCTGTCGGGACTGACGGGGCTCGAACCCGCAGCTTCCGCCTTGACAGGGCGGTGCTCTGACCAATTGAACTACAATCCCAAGGAAATCAAGTGTACATCATACATATTCTTATGATTTAATTCAAACCCTTTCTATTTTATTTCTATTTTATTTAGATTAGAATAGTCGTATTGTAACAGAAACGCGAGTAATATATTTGATATACCCACGGATATGCACTTTAGTGAGAGCGACTCACGGATTGTTAATAATCCTTTCGTTTTTTATAAATTGATTAATAATCAAATAAAGCTTTCAATGAAAAAAAAAAGAGTTTTTTTATTTATTCTTTATTTTATTCTTTTCCTTATACTTCCAGATCCTTATATGAATCTAGTATGAATCTAGATCATTAGCAAGCAAGATCAGAATTTGTGAGAAAAAATAAAGAGAGCAAATGAACGGCGGTAAAATATATCAGAAAATTTTAGTTTTTTTATTCTTCCGTATTCCGATCAGGCATTTCTGGGGAACAACAAATGGGGTTCTATCATTTCATGGTGGATCGGCCAATTATTGGGCCGAGCTGGATTTGAACCAGCGTAGACATATTGCCAACGAATTTACAGTCCGTCCCCATTAACCGCTCGGGCATCGACCCAGGAAGAATCAATTCCCGGCTTATTGATAATCCATGATCAACTTCCTTTCGTAGTACACCTACCCCCAGGGGAATTCGAATCCCCGCTGCCTCCTTGAAAGAGAGATGTCCTGAACCACTAGACGATGGGGGCAAGTATGCCCGACCGCCATCATACTATGCTTATGCTCATTGTATGAAGAGTTTTTTAAAATTGTCAATATAATGTGGTATGATTAAATCTGAAAGATCTTTCCCTCTTTCCTGATTCCATAGAATCTTTTGATTCGTATTTATATTCATGAATCATTCATTCTAATCATATAATTTTTTTTTTTAATATTATTTTCATTAAATTTTATTCTAATTAATTAGAAATAGAATTATATCAAAGAATAAAATAAATAAAGAAAATGAATATAAGAATAAATCGATATTATTAAAATTATTAATATTAAAAAAAATCTGAAAATATGGGAAGAAGAATAGGGATCAACAAGTTATTGAAAATTGTTTTTCTCTAAGAATTAAGTTCGGGGAACAAGTAAAAAAAATCTTTTTATCAATGATTCTACGAAAGATCTTATATCTATGTTGAATTGGTAAGTCTATGTATCAATCAAATTAATTTCGTTATGATGGGGGTCAATTCAATTAGGGTCGGTTAGGGTCGGTTTTGAAACAATTCATTGCATTTATAAAATCCAATCTTAATAAACCATTTTTTTATTTTACCTATACTCACTAAATTTATCGTTCTTGTATGTACATATATATATTAGAATAAGTAGACTCATAGTGGGTAATGACTTATTCAGTAATTAAATAAAAAAAATGGGCCCTTTTAACTCAGTGGTAGAGTAACGCCATGGTAAGGCGTAAGTCATCGGTTCAAA